TATCCTATTTTGACACCTCTCTTTTTTTCTAGAAATAGAAATGAATTGTTACAAAACAAATGCATTTGTTTTTCATTAACAAAAATATCTTTCATATCGAAATTAGATATTGTGGTAGACCCTAATAGGGTTAGGGTCTTTTGCTGCAAAAGGGGTCAAAAAATGAAGAGAAGAAATGGTTGGTAAGCCAGCCACTAGCTCAATGTACGAATCGAGAGTTCATACTCTAAAACTTATAGGATATTATTATATATATTATTAATTAAATAATAATTATTAAGGATTTCATCGAAAACTTACAGCAGCTTGCCAAACAAAAGCTAAAAGAAAAAAAAACAGAGGTATAACTGGCATAACATCTACGATTGGATTCAAAAAAGCATAGGCTTCGGGCAATTTTCCGAAGAAAAAACTACTCGAAGAAAGGGAAGAATTAATACAAATACAGATTAAACTAATGATATTAAGCATAACAGACATTTTTGTGTTCTTGGACATTTTGGTTGGGTTTTTGATATAAGGAAAAAGGAAGAAAGTCAGTTACGGTAGACAAAAAATCCTTCTTCTTTTTGAAGCCACCCAATTACAAAATCCTCCAATTCTCAACTTAAAGGAGAATAGAAGAAATCATACTTTCATACAATATCTTACTTGAATTCTATGTAATGATCAATAAAGATCAATAAATTGAGTTGAATTCTATATCTATATGTATCAACATCCTACTACCCGTTTATTCTATAGATATATATATAGATATATATATATTTGGACTGGAGTTGACAAACAACCAATACCAATTTTATTCTTTCTTAGTTTAGATTATAAATGGAAATGGGGCGTGGCCAAGTGGTAAGGCAACGGGTTTTGGTCCCGCTATTCGGAGGTTCGAATCCTTCCGCCCCAGAGGGTTTTTATGCTATTGCTATAGTATTCCTATTATTGCTATAGATAATGGGTGGTCAGGAGTAAATTAGTATTAATTTAAATATCTGTTCGAATCTCATTAACAAATGATCAAGTTCCATAACATATGTTTTATAACATATTTTTTGGAGCCAATGTATCTTTTTCTATTTCATTTTTTTAGGTCTTTCGTGGTTGACTCTAATGAAAAATTAGAAATCTATGGAACGATTGAGGCAGGGATGGTTTATCCTATTCTTTTTATTCACTTTATGACAAGATTTTATTATTGAAATATTACTCAACCCTATCCCTATGTTAAACAAAATACATATAAACATATAAAATGAGGAAATATTTAACTTAATATGGTATGTATCGTTCTATTTCAATGCAAATAATTTTTATATTTTTAAATAAGAATATAAAAAGTCTAGATTACGATGTTTATGTACAACTGAACCAATGACTATTCATGATTCCATAATTGAATCAATTCCATACTGGTTCCAAATTAGAGGAATGTGATGGTAAAACTTCGTTTGAAACGATGTGGTAGAAAGCAACGTGCGACTTGAAGGACACGATCCGTTGTGGATTTTTAGATCCACCATCTTATTTTCGATTTATCGCGGAATGAAGATGCTCTTGGCTCGACATCGTTTGTTCTGTTACACCTGAATCCTTTGTTTTTTTGTTGGGTTGTAAATAGTCTACGATGGAGCTCGAGTCGAAAAGTCGAAAGGATTAATTCATTTCTGGGGGGCAAGGATCTAGGGTTAATGCCAATCAATCAATTGGAACAACTTCGTAAACGTATCTTCTATATATAATAATAATATAGAAATCAAAAGGATCCAATCCAATTTCAACAAGTTTTGTTTTTAAATTGGAAACTTGTTGTAATTGATCAAACTTTTTCGATTCAAAGTGTATTACGCGGGAATCAACTGTCCATCGGATTCTTTGATAGAAAGAAATAAAATTTCAAATATTTCCAATTCAAATGAAAAGGTATGTTGCTGCCATTTTGAAAGTATTAAGAAGCACCGAAGGAATGTCTAAACCCAATGATTTAAAATAAAGATTAAAGGATCCAAGAACAAGTAAACCCATTTTAATTGTCTCGATAGTCTCAATAACTGGATCATCCAAATCTAATTTTAAACGAGACAAAAAAGCGGGTAAAGACAACTCAATAAATGAAATTGACTAAAGAGAAGAATTTACTTTTGAGCTATTTGAGAGTTATTCAACTTGAGTTATGAGTACGAATGGTTTCTTTTAAATTTTCAGGAAGGACAAAAAACGAATGAAATTAAAGTCTAATTGATTTTCTAGGTTCATTCGAATCAAATCATTTTTTCTCGAGCCGTACGAGGATAAAACTTCCTATACGGTTCTAGGGGGGGTATTGTTCATCTACATCTATCCCAATGAGCCGTCTATCGAATCGTTGCAATTGATGATCGATCCCGAAGAGAAGGAAAAGATCTTAGAAAAGTGGGGTTTTATGATCCAATGAAGAATCAAACTTATTTAAATGTTCCTGCTATTCTATACTTCCTTGAAAGGGGTGCTCAACCTACAGGAA